TTAATGCATAAATAAAGAGACCAATTAGTAGTGCTTGAATTCCTTCTATGGTTCCACATGAGAAACCAGTACGAATATAACCTACATGTCCAATTGAACTATGAGCTAGAGGTCTTTTTACTTTCGTTTGGGCCATGGCGGCCAGTGCTCCTAAGATCATAGAAGCAATGCTGCAGAAAAAGAAGATTTGTTGCAATGTAGCTCCATAGGAACCATAAATAGAAACACGTGAAATATTAGCAGAAATAGATATTTTAGGCGCAATAGAAAGGAATGCTGTAACCGGGGTGGGTGAACCCTCATAGATATCAGGTGCCCACATATATAGAGTCAAAAGAGATATAGAGTCCGAAGGGGAGGGGGTTTTCTTCGGGGCTCGAGAGATGGAATAGATAGGGCCCCACAAGTTTTGAATTCGCCGCTGGGGAATTCACACGAAAGGGAACGAGGAATTCTCAACGAAAAAAGTGCTCTCTGAACCGAACGTGAAAGTCGTTTTCCATCAGACGGCTGTTCCCGTAACTCCACTCTCGACTTGGATTATATATCCAAAAAAAAAGGTCCGCTCTCGGCCATTCCACACGCTGCCTAGCAGAGGCGTGGTTATCTGAAGTGGATTCTCTCTTTTCTAGTAGATGCCGAACCTGCTGCCCCATTGACTAAGAAGGGGGCGGGCGCAGCAGCTACATGGACCCCTTCCTTTCTTTTGTTGCCAGCGCTTTCCCGGGCCGAGCCGGAATTATTTATTCGATTCGAAAAGAAAGGGCAGGCAAAGCCCGAAGGGGGCTATCCCAATAGGCCAGCGGGCGGAACGAGGAGAGGCCCCGGCAATCATACGACCGCGGTCGAAAAAGCGTGTTCCCTTCAGATAAGACGCACCGTAGCCCATCCTCAGCCTTCTTCGTTTTCAATGAAAAAAAAATCCAATCTCGATCTCCGAAAGCGTTTTCCTTCCCCCGCCGCATCCCCCTCCCTTCGTCGAGCCTTTCCTTGTTTGGTTGGGGAAAGCATTCCCAACTCTGAACTTGGCGGGCATTCTTTCCAGCCTTATTCAGGGGTGAGTTTGTTTGGTTTGAACAGAGGCTCAAACATGATTTGAAGGTCCTAGCTACGCCATGCGTCCAATACAAAATCTGGAAAGCTGCAGGGATGACAAAAAAAGGACCTAAGAAAAGACAAGAAGCTCTTCTCTTGGGTTTCTTCCTCCCGCGCCCGCCGCCTCCCGGCCCGTCTTAGAGGGGAAGATTAGCAAAGCGAGAAAAGACAGAGGGAGTGGGAGCAGCATCTTATTCTCTTCGCGAGAACTTCCGGATCGGAGAAGCATTCGGAACGGGCTCCGCGTTCATTTCGTTGGCAGAAAGGATCTAATCCATTCGGGGCTTTCGGGGAACCCAAAAACGAAGTCTTTTGACTTTTTTCATAGATAGAATCCATGAGAGATAGACAAGAGATAGATGAACGAGATCTCTTTTTTTTTTTTTGGGGGGGGGGAGGCTGTTCGCCTTTTGAATCTTACAAAGGTTGTAGTAGGGGCTTCATAGCTACTTTCTTCTAAAGGAAACCGAAGAACCAACCTTGAGTCAATAGGAGCCCTACTTCCCTCTTTGCGACCTCATCACTTCCATTCAAGCGCAAACCAATTTCTTTCTTAGTCACCGGGCGGAGCGCACCTTTTGTACTTCAGTAGGGCGAGCTTTTTGATAGTGACTTCTTTCGTTTGGTAGGGCGACGAAAGGCTACTTCAATCTAGGAAAGAGCCGGAAACTCGAGAGGGTCGCCTTTCGAAGCGTTCGCCGGTAACCAAAGCGTCACTCCTTTGATTATGTCGTGACGCTGACTGAATCCAATCGTAAAGTAGGCATTTTGCTTTGCCTTAGACTCTATTGAAACAAAGCAAAGAAGGAGGCGGAATGGAGAAAGGAAAGGGACAAGGGCGGTCTTGCTTGGCGCGAAGGCTGCTGGTTCGGGGGTAGGGTACGGTACTAAAGGTCCTCGGACTTCCAGGCGGTTTTTCTTTTAGGCAGCTGTTCACCGTTGGATCTCGCCAATACAGCCCCCTATAGTTTTCGTTACCGAGATATCTTTTTTTTCATTGTTCCCAGGGATTTTTTGGGTAATCCGCTCCCATGCTGCAAACAGTCAAATCTGAACTGAACCTTGTCGCTCTTCTTTCCTCGCGGGCAGGAAGCACACCAGCAGCGTGCGTTGCGTGATTCTACTGTGTTTTTTGCACTTGACTGGGTGGACAGTTGACCGGAAGAGAACTTCGATTCGCCCGGCCAGCAGGCGGGCGTCGTGCTTATCTTGTGTGACAACACTACAGAGCGAGTGGCTCTTCTAGGCGGGCAGCTGTGTGACAACACTACAGAGAAAGCGGCGCTTTCGTGTAACATGCTATGGTCTCAACGCCCTTACGAGGTAGTGATGAGTTTCACGCGCTCTAAGCCCGGCCCGCGCGCGGTTAGGAAGATTGGCCGCAATCTGAGCGGTACCACCCACC